AATTCCTATTACTTTGGCTGGATTATTCGTAACTGCATATTTGCAATACAGGCGCGGCGATCAGTTGGACCTTTGATTAAGTAACATCTCTTTTTAATTTTAAATTTAAATAACATCTCTTTTTTCTTGACCTCCTGCGGATTAAAGAAAGGAGGAGGTCAAATCAAATTAGGGTTGCTGCTTAAGTTAGTAAAGTTATTTCATTGTAATTCGACCTAAGCTAAGAAGAACAGAATCACGCTCTGTAGGATTTGAACCTACGACATCGGGTTTTGGAGACCCGCGTTCTACCGAACTGAACTAAGAGCGCTTTCTTATCACAATATAAAAGACCGTAAATAAATCAATTTTTTTTGTAACCCCCCACTATATTATATATATATCTTGCATGCATATGTATCATAAAGAAAGGGTTATGTATGTCCAATTTTCATGGATCTCAATTGATCCTTCATTACTACACATAGGAGAAGTAATAAATAGGGATGACAGGATTTGAACCCGTGACATTTTGTACCCAAAACAAACGCGCTACCAAGCTGCGCTACATCCCTTTCAATTAGCCTACAGTGTCATTGTAGAGAATCCCCGTCTTGTTTTCCACATCGTAATTTCCTCTATTGATATACTATACAATTTATCTTGCCATTTCTTCTTTGTTCATCTCATATACATATAAACATATAATAAAAGAATAATTCAATTATCTTAAAAAAAATGATAAATTTACCTTTACTCTATTTATTTATTATTTAAATTTATTTCTATATATAGAATTCTATTATTAAGATTAATAAAATAATTCTATTAAACTCTAAATTTTATTAAAATTTAGAAATCTAGAAATTAATAAATATATTTTATATTAAATATTTTATTTTTATTATAGAAAATAATAAATAGAATAAGAATATTTAATTTCAATAGTAATCTAAATTATTACTATAAATTGAATTTCATTTTATAAACCCAACATATAAATAAATTGATATCGGTAATATTCATAAAATAAGTGGACATCTTTTTCTGTTGTAAAGAAAGGAAAGAAAATAGAATCTATCGGGTCGCTATATCCATTTTAGTTAGGGATTCCCCGTACAAATACAAGTGATCCTTAACTACATATGTATCTGATCATATATGTATTACAATAAAAAAGGAGGATTTTCAATGCGAGATATAAAAACATATCTTTCTGTGGCACCCGTGTTAAGCACTCTGTGGTTCGGGTCTTTAGCAGGTCTATTGATAGAGATCAATCGTTTATTCCCAGATGCGTTGACATTCCCTTTTTTTTCATTCTAGTTAGGGATGAAGAAGCTTAAAGATACAATAAATTATCTGTGACTAACTCCCCCCCCCTTCTTTGTTTTGTTCTTGACTGTCGTTTTTTTAGGATAAAAAAAGAAGATTCACCCGGAACGAAACTCGGGTTTAGTTTAGGCTGAATTAATAGAGGGAGAACAGAAATGAAAAAAAAAATAAGGTTCGAGGACAACAAAAGCATACAAGATACTTAAATTTAATACTGGTACTAATTTAATTGATAGTTAGAAATCGTTGTATTACTTATTATTTCTCTATTGATATTGATTGCAATGAAATATTTCAGAATTGGATTTATTTCGAGTCAGCAACTTCTTTCTTTCTTGTTTCGGATCGAAAATGGAAGAGTTGGGTAAATCCAAAATAAAAAGGGAGGTTCATGGCCAAGGGTAAAGATGTGAGAGTAAGAGTTATTTTGGAATGTAACAGTTGTGTCCGAAACGATATTAATAAGAAATCACGGGGTATTTCCAGATATATTACTCAAAAGAATCGACACAATACGCCTAGTCGATTGGAATTGAGAAAATTTTGTCCCTATTGTTACAAGCATACAATTCATGGGGAGATAAAGAAATAGATAAAATGTAACGCGTGTGTAAACCCTCCAAGGAACAGGAATCAATTACATAATAATATAATAATATATATAAATAAACTATAAAAATAAAAACAACCAAATCCTATTTCGGTCGGATCAAAAATTAGAATTAAGAAATAGGATTTTAAAGATAAGGAATAAACCATGGATAAATCCAAGCGACTTTTTCTTAAAAAAAAGCGATCTTTTCGTAGGCGTTTGCCCCCAATTGGGTCGGGGGATCGAATTGATTATAGAAACATGAGTTTAATTAGTCGATTTATTAGTGAACAAGGAAAAATATTATCTAGACGAGTGAATAGATTGACGTTGAAACAACAACGATTAATTACTATTGCTATAAAACAAGCTCGTATTTTATCTTTGTTACCTTTTCTTAATAATGAGAAACAATTTGAGAGAACTGAGTCGACTCCTAGAACTACGGGTCCTCGAACTAGAAATAAATAGATAGGCCTATTCCTCAATTGCAATTGAATCAAAATTCCAATCCGAACCCCAACTCAGATTGATTTTTTGTTCGAAAAATTCGAGAATCCAGATTGGATTGTCACGTTGTAAGAAAAAAGGCGTAAGGTAAATAAAGTCAAAAAATATTTCTTCTTTTTTTTTATTGAAGCATGCTCATTCATTTTGACTATATTTATCTATCCTATTAATTTATACTCGACCTTCCCGGAGCTCATTCTCCGGGGGCTCCGTTTAAATCATTACGGTGTATTCCCTCCCTTATCTGTATTCCCTCCCTTATCTGTATTCCCTCCCTTATCTGTATTCCCTCCCTTATCTGTATTCCCTCCCTTATCTGTATTCCCTCCCTTATCTGTATTCCCTCCCTTATCTGTATTCCTTCCCTTATGATAAAAAAATGGGATATCATAATCATGCATCCTGTATTTCTCTAAGTATTCCTCTAAGGTAACGCCAGAAATAGATCGAAAAGGAGCGACTGGGTACTTAGGAGCGACTCGGTAATCATCTATGATCCTAGAGTTAGAGTAAATCCCGTAAAAAGAATTCATACTCAGGACCGCGATTTGTGCAAGCATTTTACGATTAATAAGTCGCTTCCTCTTGTACATATCATGTATTGATCTATTATAACTATTGTATAAATCATTCTCACGAATGCCTGCATTTATCCGAGTGATCCACAAACGACGAAAATTTCTCTTTTGCCTGCCCCTATCCCGATGAGCAGAAACTAAGGCTCTCATTTTCTGTTGAAAAGTAGTTCGAGTAAGTCTTGAATGAGCCCCTCGAAAGGTTGATGCAAATAAACGAATTTTTGTTCTACGTCTCCGGGCTATATACCCTCGTCTAATTCTGGTCATTGAATCAAATGAAACTTTGATGAATATGAATAACTAATTGATTTATTTTCTTTCAGTCATTCTTTTCTCCTTTCCTGGTCTATTAATAACAAAACGGATTCTTCCGATGTATAAAAAAATTCCAATGGCTTTTGCTACTATGACCTTCCCAACCACGATTTTTTCCAGGCATTTAACCCCGAAATAAGGAAATTGTATTGATACTAGGTATCAACAAAGAACAAAACAGTAAATTGTAAATTAAGTTGAGTATAAAGTATCAATAAATAGTAAAGGTAAATGCATAAATAAATAGTGGGTTCCATCGTTTCTATGGTTGCTTCTTAAACGGTGAGGTCCTCTCTATACACCGGAGCCCCCCCCTTCATTTAATCAATGTTATTAGTAACTTGTACAGTTCACATTCTTTGACTCTACCCATGAATTATCCAGTAATAGGTCTTTTCACAATGAGATCTACCCATACAGTAACGGTATTTAATTACAAAGGTTGGCTAGGTAGCTGACCCTGTTAGTCCGTTCTTGCAAGAGTGGGAGCATAATTCTTTTGCTTCTTAAATACTATTTGATTTTCCCCCGCTTAATGGATAACCATTTGCTACCAATGGGGAATTGCTTCTCATCTCCAATTGAGGTGATTGGATTTGCACCAATAGAAACCATAAATTTCATACACAATGGAGGTTTGTTTTTTTAGCTTCATATATTGAATGGAATTCTTCCATCCTATTCATTGGTACTGGTCATTGATACTGGAAAAACTTTTCCTTTATTTTGTTCCAGCTCATGATCTGAACGAGTCGCACATACACCCTAGTACATGTTCCTCGACGCTGAGGACATCCCCGAAGAGCGGGGGATTTTGTTACATTTTTTATTGGCTGTCTTGTATTTCTAATAAGTTGTTTAATGGTTGGCATGCTAAATCGTATATAAATGGTCTGGTTTAGATCAATCCTAACCGGATGATTTTAAATTATTCTTATTTTTTTTTTTTTTTTACCTTATTTTACCCCGGTAAGCAGATAAAAAATGAAATTTAGGTTCATCCGAATTATGGTTCAAAATGGAATCTCGGATTTACCTGAAATCCCCGGCATTTTCGGCCGCTACAAGATCAACAATTCCATAAGCTTGGGCTTCTGTTGCTGACATAAAAACATCCCTTTCCATGTCTTCGGATACAACCCATAAAGGTTTGCCCGTTCTTTGTACATAAACCCTTGTGAGGGTTTCGCGAAGTTTCAGCAGTTCTTCCGCTTCTAGGATAAATTCTCCTGTTTGTGCCTTATAAAAAGAACTAACAGGTTGGTGGATCATTACCCTGATGATATAACATAATGAATGGTTCCTCGATCTCGTACGATCGTACGAAGGAAAGAGATGAAGAATAACAAGAAAAGAATAAAATAAGAATAGATATATAATTGAACAACCGTACAGGCATTTTTTGTGCATACGGCTCCACAATGGAATTTACTTTTCCTTTCGGTCGAGCAAAAAGAGAAATAGGATCCATCAAATCCCAATCTTTAAGTGATCCATTTACCAACCTTCTTTTCGGGGGGGTTCAAAAATACTATGATGGTTCCGTTGCTTTCTATATTTATCATTTATCTCGTATGTGATTCAGCAATCCCAAAGTTTCTTTTTGATCCGATCAAAATAAAAAAGTAAAAAAAAAATGATCATTTTTTTTTTGAGTACTCTTTCATAACATAAATATTGGAAAGAGACTTCTGGTGTGAAAACAAAAAAGTTTGTGACGCTGAAATGAATCCCGGATAGATAAGATCAAATCGGAGATACTTTTTGTCTCATATTACTCGCCCGATACATAATCTCATGTTATGAAAAAACAATAATGGTTTGTTCATATCGAACTCGAAGTGCCATGCTATTATTACTTAATATTCGTATTCTTATTCATATTACATGTCGCGAAGGCATAGTCTTATTTTTTCTCTCAAATCAAATAAAAAAAACTCATTGGCGCCAAGCGTGAGGGAATGCTATACGTTTGGTAATTTCTCCTCCGACCAGGATAAAAGATCCCATTGAAGCGGCTAATCCCATGCATATTGTATGTACATCTGGTAGCACAAATTGCATAGTATCATAAATGGCTACTCCGGGCATTACCCACCCGCCGGGGGTGTTTATAAACAAATAAAGATCCCGGGTCTCATCTTCTATACTGAGATATACCATGAGACCAATAAGTTGGTTTGAGATCTCGCTATTAACGCCTTGGCCTAAAAAAAGTAATCTTTCTCGATGAAGTCGGTTGATTAGGACAAAATTTTATCCCTTAGGAACCGTACACGCACCTTTGGATGCATACGGTTCAAAAAAAATTGCGAAAAAAAAGAATCAATGTGTTGATTCCAGCCCGCCTTCTTTTTTATAGTTAAATTTTATAGTTAAAGTATAGTAGGACTTTTCCACTTCTTAATGAAGGGGCTTTTTCTTCTATTTTTTTAAGAAAGATAATTTTTTGATCGCCTCTCCGTAAAAACGGAGATAATCCACTAAACTTATCGAATTAATCTCTCATTGATGTATTGTTTCATCGAAATCCAATCCAAATTACGATGTAATTTTCTTGTTCCTGAATGGGCCTCCTCAATTTTTTTAGGTTTATATTCTACTCCGGGTAAAGATCCGCCCGATTTCAATTTGCACATATAGGACAAATGATCCCAATACCACTTTTTTTGGTACGACTTTTTTTCAATCATTTCTTTCATGCCTTTCTTACGACAAATATTTGATGTAGTCATCATATTATTTCATTGATTGACAGTTTGAGATCGTTCATATGCTATAAAGTAATGACTTATGTATGGTATGATAGAAGTGGTAATCATACATATATTACCAATCGGGTATTTTCTGAACGGAGCCTGGATACTTCATTTTATTGGTCCAACCAAGCAAGCCAACCATAAATTTTTATAATGGATAATAAATATTAATATTGATCTCAACCCCCTCAAAAATGGATCTAATTGCACTTCACGCTCCAAATTATTGATGGTTTTCAAGCAATCTTTTTTGGGCGAAACAGAGGGTATCTCCAGCGGGGGAGAGAACGGGGAAATCCCATACGACCCAATATGTCTGACAAGTCGCACTATATGTCAACCCAAATTGCATCTTCCTCTCCAGGACTCCGAAAAGGTACTTTTGGAACACCAATAGGCATCAACTGAAAGAAAGGGTAGTTGAGTATTATATTTTACTTTGATGTGGAAACGTAATGTTGTATTTTATCCATATATATTGGAAAATTCCTAGAGTAAGACGAAATGAATAAAGGTAAATTATTACGAATGGGTAGGGCTGTTCAAATGATGAACAAGTATCTACGCATTCGCTCATAGAAAATGGGACCAATCTACCCATTGCGTATTGGTACTTATCGGGTATAGAATAGATCTGCTTATCTTTGTTCCTACAAACAGAATTGTTCCATTATTACCAACGAAATGGAATTAAATAAATATTCACCCTTGCTCCGAAATAATCCACTGAAAGGGAGAGGTCCATAGCATAGTCTTTTCCAATGCGATAAAGTTACATAGTGTCTATTTTTCTTTGATAAAGGGGTATTTCCATGGGTTTGCCTTGGTATCGTGTTCATACCGTCGTATTGAATGATCCGGGTCGCTTGCTTTCTGTACATCTAATGCATACAGCTCTCGTTTCTGGTTGGGCCGGTTCAATGGCTCTGTACGAATTAGCAGTTTTTGATCCCTCCGACCCTGTTCTTGATCCAATGTGGAGACAAGGTATGTTCGTTATACCCTTCATGACTCGTTTAGGAATAATCAATTCATGGAGCGGTTGGAGTATCACAGGAGGGACTATAACGAATCCGGGTATTTGGAGTTACGAAGGTGTGGCTGGGGCACATATTATGTTTTCTGGTTTGTGCTTCTTGGCAGCTATCTGGCATTGGGTATATTGGGATCTAGAAGTATTCTGTGATGAACGTACAGGAAAACCTTCTTTGGATTTGCCCAAGATTTTTGGAATTCATTTATTTCTTTCAGGATTAGCTTGCTTTGGGTTTGGTGCATTTCATGTAACAGGCTTGTATGGTCCTGGAATATGGGTGTCTGATCCTTATGGACTAACCGGAAAAGTACAATCTGTAAATCCTGCGTGGGGGGTAGAAGGTTTTGATCCTTTTGTTCCGGGAGGAATAGCCTCTCATCATATTGCAGCAGGTACATTGGGTATATTAGCGGGCCTATTCCATCTTAGTGTTCGTCCGCCCCAACGTCTATACAAAGGATTACGTATGGGTAATATTGAAACTGTCCTTTCCAGTAGTATCGCCGCTGTCTTTTTTGCAGCTTTTGTTGTTGCTGGAACTATGTGGTATGGCTCCGCGACTACCCCGATCGAATTATTTGGTCCAACTCGTTATCAATGGGATCAAGGATACTTCCAGCAAGAAATATATCGAAGGGTTGGTGCCGGACTAGCCGAAAATCAGAGTTTATCAGAAGCTTGGTCTAAAATTCCCGAAAAATTAGCTTTTTATGATTACATTGGCAATAATCCAGCAAAGGGGGGATTATTTAGAGCGGGCTCAATGGACAACGGGGATGGAATAGCTGTTGGATGGTTAGGACATCCCGTCTTTAGAGATAAAGATGGGCATGAGCTTTTTGTACGTCGTATGCCTACTTTTTTTGAAACATTTCCAGTAGTTTTGGTAGACGGAGACGGAATTGTAAGAGCCGATGTTCCTTTTAGAAGGGCAGAATCGAAGTATAGTGTCGAACAAGTAGGAGTCACTGTTGAGTTCTATGGTGGCGAACTCGATGGAGTGAGTTATAGTGATCCTGCTACCGTGAAAAAATATGCTAGACGTGCTCAATTGGGTGAAATTTTTGAATTAGATCGCGCTACTTTGAAATCTGATGGTGTTTTTCGTAGCAGCCCAAGGGGTTGGTTTACTTTTGGACATGCTTCGTTTGCTTTGCTCTTCTTTTTCGGACACATTTGGCATGGTGCTAGAACCTTGTTCAGAGATGTTTTTGCTGGTATTGACCCAGATTTGGATGCTCAAGTGGAATTTGGAGCATTTCAAAAACTTGGAGATCCAACTACAAAGAGACAAGTAGTCTGATACAATATTGCTCTTGTATCTTTCGCCTCCATTGGATTTTTGTGATTTAACTTTGACATAGAGTACTAGAGAAATCTTGATTTGAATCACCGCCCCTTTCTTTGACTCTTGTCCTTTCTTAATCTGGGAAATGATCCCAAATGAACAGGTGTGGAAGCTATAATTGTAAACCACGATCGAATTTATGGAAGCATTGGTTTATACGTTCCTCTTAGTCTCGACTCTAGGAATCATTTTTTTCGCGATATTTTTTCGAGAGCCACCTAAGGTTCCGACTAAAAAGGCGAAATGATTTTTCATTATTTTACATTACATTATCCAAATTGAAGTAAAGTAATGAGCCTCCTATGATATGGGAGGCTCATTACTTTACTTCAACTAGTCCCCGTGTTCCTCGAATGGATCTCTTAGTTGTTGAGAGGGTTGCCCAAAAGCGGTATATAAGGCGTACCCGGTAAAACTTACAAGTAAACCAGATATAAAGATGGCGACTAGGGTTGCTGTTTCCATTATTATAAAATTTAAAGACCACAATGGATCTATGATAAGATCGTTTATTTACAACGGAATGGTATACAAAGTCAACCGATCTCAACCAATGCAATAGGATTTATGGCTACACAAACCGTTGAGGGTAGTTCTAGATCTGGTCCAAGACGAACTACCGTAGGGAATTTATTGAAACCATTGAATTCGGAATATGGTAAAGTAGCCCCCGGGTGGGGAACTACCCCTTTGATGGGGGTCGCAATGGCTCTATTTGCAGTATTCCTATCTATTATTTTGGAAATTTATAATTCTTCCGTTTTACTGGATGGAATTTCAATGAATTAGGTCCATAAAAATCACGAAGTCCTGGCTTTTCAATCCAAAGTGAATCACTTAGGACTCGGATTTCTAGGCCATTCTGGCAGTTCGACCGTGGAATTCCTTTCTTTCTGTATTTCCGGAATATGAGTGTGTGACTTGTTATAATTGATCCTATTGATAGTACAGAGAGTAGGTCTGTCATCTTGAGAGAGATGGGTTCTGCCTCGTCGGATATTCATTTTTTTATCTGGAGCACAGAATATATGGAATAGATCAAGAAATATTTGAACTATGATTCATGCCTAGTATTCAGACCTCGCGACTGGACTCAAAAAAATTTAAAAGATTTATTTTAGAATTCTAAATCGAAGGGTTTGTTTTTCTTCCTTAAACATTCTATTCTGTTTATGTTTCTTTATTTTGACCAACGGACAAATCAAATGTTTCTTCGAATTTTTAGGCATTTCATCTATTAATTGAATAAGTGATGATCAAACGGTTCTTACTCAGAGAACCTTTGGGCTTAGGGGCTTTATTCAATCATCGTGGTTTTAGTATGAATCTGAGGTTTCAATCGATTCATAGGGTCTCAACAAGAAAATTCCTATCAATAATAAACAAAAAGAAATCCGAATAATTATAATTAGACACAAAAAAAATAAATAAAAATAGGGAAAAAGAAGATTCAAGAGGCCTGTAACTATCAACATAAAGACAAATGAGCCGACTTGATATTTTGGCATTATCATCACAAAGAAGAATTTGAGGGCTTTTTTCCTTCCT